ATGTGAAATATTATAATAGTGTATAAACACGCATTTGTGGGCATAAAAACTTCTAGAGGCTTTCCTGTTTCCGGGGGGTTTTCAGGAATAATAGCAATCTTAGGAGTTTAGGGGGGTAGGGGGGTTTTACGCGTAAAAGCCGAGGGGGTGTGATCTTGGATATGTTAGGGGAAAAAATAATTTATTATGCACTTGATATCCTAATATGTGGTTATATTTATGATTATCATTCCACCATGAATACATATTACGTGAGGGCAAGAAAATGTTCAACCTTGATTTTTTAAGACTGTATGCACTGTGAAATGTCAAGTGAAAGGAAAAAAAAAAAGAGAACCCCTGACCCGCTGGAGAGAATGCTTGGCATGTTGGGTGATGAGAAGTATGTAATTACACCATTAACTTATGTAAGCGTCGATGAAAGTGTGGGGAGTTATTCGATATATGACACCCAAATAGGAACCAAATGCCAGGAATAGTTCACTAAGTGCGACCCCCACGATTTTTGTCCCTGACCATCAATAAACGATATCATTTAGAAATCACCGGTTGGTAGGTTCTTACTACATTAAATAAGTTTATTAAATAGAATGGGGGGGACTTGGTATATCGTGGTTGGTCCCACTTTTACTGAGTTTTAGAACGATATCTGAATGTTTCTAGGAATGTTTAGGTAATTCTTGTAATGGGGTATATGTATAATTATACATAATATGTATGTGAAAGCATTACTTTATGTACTTATGTAGGGACTTTGGATTATATAGGTATGTCATTAAGACATTGCAGGGATATGCTATTAAATGTATATATGGTGTAAATACATATATGTCATTGACGAAAATACTGTAAAGCGTCATGACTAACAGAGAATAGTTTAATGTAAGAATCCTAGCTTTGGGAGTTAGGGGCAGGAGTTAGAGTCTCCTTTTTCTGAGCAGTAGGGAGGATTTTAACCTCCGACGTCCGGTTTACAAGACCGGCGCTCTGGCGCTGAGCTACTAGTGCAAGTTCATTCAAGTATTTTATTTTCTACCCATCCTGCCAGGGGTGTGAGAACTAGGAATAGGAGGAAGTAGATGACGGAGGCGACTTGTCCGATAATAATAAAGGGGTGTTCGACTGGTATCCCTCCGATTCAGGTTAGGATTATAACGTCTGCGACGAGGGTTCAAAATAGGAATTGGGTAATTGGGCGGAATGTTAAGCTTCGTTGTTTTGATGTGTGAAGGATTGGCACAACCATGAGGACAAGAATAGAGAATAGAAGAGCTAGGACCCCACCAAGTTTGTTGGGGATTGATCGGAGAATGGCATAGGCAAATAGGAAGTATCATTCTGGTTTAATATGGGGAGGAGTGACTAGGGGGTTAGCGGGAGTAAAGTTGTCGGGGTCTCCAAGCAGGTTGGGGGAGAATAGGGCTAAGGAGGCTAAGGCAGTGAGGAGTGCTGCAAAGCCTAAGAGGTCTTTATAGGAGAAATATGGGTGGAATGAGATTTTATCTGCGTCTGAGTTTAAGCCTGTGGGGTTGTTGGACCCAGTTTCGTGGAGGAAGAGAACGTGAAGAATGAATACGGCTGCAATAACGAAGGGAAGAAGGAAATGGAATGCAAAGAATCGAGTTAAGGTGGCGTTGTCTACTGAAAAGCCCCCTCAAATTCATTGGACAAGCGTGTTCCCTACATAGGGGACGGCGGAAAGGAGGTTAGTAATGACTGTTGCCCCTCAGAATGACATCTGTCCTCAGGGAAGAACATAACCTACGAAGGCGGTTCCCATAAGTAAAAGGAGGAGGACTACACCAGTATTTCAGGTTTCTTTGTATAGGTATGAGCCGTAGTAAAGGCCTCGGCCGATGTGAAGGTAAATACAAATAAAGAAGAAGGATGCACCGTTGGCGTGCATGTTGCGGATAAGTCATCCATAGTTTACGTCTCGGCAAATGTGTGCGACAGATGTAAAGGCGGTGGCAATGTCGGAGGTGTAGTGTATGGCTAGAAACAGGCCTGTTAGGATTTGGGTTCCTAGGCAGAGTGCAAGGAGGGAGCCGAAGTTTCATCATGCTGAAATATTGGAGGGGGCAGGAAGATCAATTAGTGAGTCGTTTACAATTTTTAGGAGGGGGTGGGTCTTACGGAGATTAGCCATTATGGTTCTTGTAGTTGAATAACAACGGTGGTTTTTCAAGCCATTAGTCCTGGTTAAAGTCCTGGCAGGAATTATGACTTTTATTATATATTTAGTTTTATTTTCATTTGTTCTTGGGTTAGTCGCAGTTGCTTCTAATCCTTCTCCGTATTTTGCTGCGCTTGGGTTGGTGGTGGTAGCTGGGATGGGGTGTGGGGTGTTAGTAGGACATGGAGGTCCTTTTTTGTCTCTTGTGTTATTTTTAATTTATCTAGGGGGAATGTTAGTTGTGTTTGCGTATTCGGCGGCTTTAGCTGCTGAGCCCTACCCCGAGACTTGGGGAAGTCGGCCTGTGACAATGTACATGGTAGCATATGTGTTGGCGGTAGTTGTAGTTTCATGGCTGTTTTGAGGGGGGTGATATGAGTCTTCTTGGGGGTCAGTAGATGAATTAGGGGAATTTTCTGTATTTCGGGGGGATATGGCGGGGGTTGCTTTAATGTACTCTTGAGGGGGTTGAATATTAATTATCAGTGCTTGAGTTCTTTTATTAACTTTATTTGTAGTACTGGAATTAACTCGGGGCTTAAATCGAGGGGCTTTGCGGGCTGTTTAGGAGAGAATGAACAGTAGTGTAAGAGTGAGGGTGAGGAAGAAGATTGAGAGGTAAGTTTTTACTATGCCTTGTTGGATGTTACTTGCTGTAGAGATAAGGGGGAGGTTTGTAGAGGTGACGGCTTTAGGGCCCACTTTTTCTAACCATGTTTGATCTACTAGTTGGCTGGCGATAAGTTGCCCTAGCACTAGGTTGAGTTTTGGGGTAAATCGGTGAATGACTGCCGGGAAAAATCCGAGCATATTAGAGAAGTGGTGTGCTGGAAGGGTAGGTGTGGGGGAGAATTGTTTGCTTGTAAGGGAGGCTAGTTCTAGGGCAATAAGAACGCCCAGAATTGTTACTGTCAGGGCGGCAAGTTTAAGGATAGGAGGTATAGTCATTACTGGGGTTTTTAGTGGGAGGATGTTGGATGTAATTAGGAGGCCGGCAATGATGCTCCCTCAAGCTAGTCGTTTGATAGGGTTAATGACTGCGGGGTTATTCTCGTTAATTGGTGAGAGTGCGTTAAATCGTGGGTGGCCTATTACTACGAAGAAAACAATTCGCATGCTGTAAATAGCGGTAAATGAGGTTGCTAGAAGGGTAAGGATGAGGGCTCAGGCGTTAAGATGGGATGTGTTTAGTGCTTCGATGATGGCGTCTTTTGAGAAGAAGCCTGCAAGGAAGGGGGTGCCAGTAAGAGCTAGGCTGCCGATAGTTAAGCAAGAGGAAGTAAAAGGGGTGAGGTTATGTATTCCTCCCATTTTACGAATGTCTTGTTCGTCATTTAGGCTGTGAATAATGGAGCCTGAGCAGAGAAACAGCATGGCCTTGAAGAATGCGTGAGTACAAATGTGAAGGAAGGCAAGTTGGGGCTGGTTTAGGCCGATGGTCACTATTATTAGCCCTAGTTGGCTAGATGTAGAGAAAGCAACGATTTTTTTGATGTCATTCTGGGTTAAAGCACAAGTGGCTGTGAAGAAAGTTGTGAGGGCCCCTAGGCATAGGCAGACAGTAAGGGCGGTTTGGTTATTTTCTATAAGGGGGCTCATGCGGACGAGGAGGAAAATCCCTGCAACGACCATAGTGCTGGAATGCAGTAGGGCAGAGACCGGTGTAGGGCCCTCCATTGCAGAGGGAAGCCATGGGTGAAGTCCGAATTGAGCTGATTTTCCAGTTGCAGCAATGATTAGTCCTAGCAGGGGGTAAGTGAGATCGAGATCTTTAGCTGTGGAGAATATTTGTTGTATTTCTCATGAGTTTAGGTTTGTGGCTATTCATGCTATGGCGAAGATTAGTCCGATATCTCCGACTCGGTTGTAAAGAACAGCTTGTAGGGCAGCGGTGTTGGCATCCGCTCGGCCGTACCATCAGCCAATTAGTAGGAAGGATATAATCCCGACACCTTCTCAACCGATAAAGATTTGGAATATATTGTTTGCGGTGACTAAGATAATCATAGCGATTAAGAAAATTAAAAGGTATTTAAAGAATCGGTTTATGTATGGATCTGAGTGCATGTATCAGGATGCGAACTCTAAAATGGATCATGTTACGTACAGGGCGATGGGAGTGAAGATAATAGAGTAATGGTCAAATTTTAGGCTAATATTAATATCAAAGGTAAGGGTGTTTATTCAGTTTCAGTTTGTAATGATGGTTTCTAGACCTTGGTTAAGGTAGATGAAAAGGGGAAGGAGGCTGACAAAGAAGGCAAGCTTTACTGCTGTTTTAACTTGCAGGAGGGCTCAGTCAGGGTGTTGTGGGCGAGGGTTAAGGGTGGTGATAATGGGGTAGGCCAGGAGTGTAAAAATGATAATTAGGCTAGATGTCATTATTAGCGAGGTAGGGTGCATAGCTGCTACTTGGATTTGCACCAAGAGTCTTTGGTTCCTAAGACCAACGGATTAGCTGTTATCCTTTAGGAGCGGCTCGAGTGAGCCTTGGGGTTCAACCAAGGTGACGAAGATTAGCAGTCTTTGTTGCTAGCGAGCCTCTCTCGGTGGATGAGAGGGGTTTAACCTCCAGTTTCTAGAATCACAATCTAGCGTTTTTGTTTAAACTACATCCACAGGCGGTTCACCCTCAGATTAATTCTGGCTTAAGAATAAGGAGGATCAGGGGAAGAATATGGAGTAGGATGAGTAGGTGTTCTCGAGAGTGAGAGGGGTCGAGGGCAATAATGTGTCCTGGGAGCGGGCCTCGTTGAGTCATTAAGAACATGTAGAGGGAGTAGCCGGCTGTGATGAGGGTGCCGGCTCCTGTTAGGGCTAGTGTCCATCAAGATCAGTTAAATAGGGACGTAATAATTATTAGTTCGCCTATGAGGTTGGGGAGGGGCGGGAGGGCGAGGTTGGCCAGGCTTGCAATAAATCACCAGGTAGCTATTAGTGGCAGGACTATTTGTAGGCCACGAGCAAGTATTATTGTTCGGCTGTGTGTTCGTTCATAGTTGGTATTTGCTAGGCAGAAGAGGGCGGAGGATGTGAGGCCGTGGGCGATTATTAGGATGAGGGCCCCTGTGAAGCCTCAAGGTGTTTGGATGAGGATTCCTCCAGCAACTAGCCCCATGTGGCTTACGGATGAGTAGGCAATGAGTGATTTAAGGTCTGTTTGGCGTAGGCAAATTGAGCCAGTTATGATTACTCCTCAAAGGGCAAAGATAATAAAGGGGTAGCTTAGTTCTTTGGTTAGGGGCTCTAGTATGATCATCATTCGTATCATCCCGTAACCCCCTAGTTTTAAGAGTACTGCTGCAAGAACTATTGAGCCTGCGATTGGTGCTTCTACGTGGGCTTTAGGGAGTCAGAGATGGACGCCGTAGAGGGGTATTTTGACTAGGAAAGCCAGGAGGCAGCCTGCTCATCAAAGTTTGTCTGCATAGTTAGAAAGCGGGAGGGGGTCAGAGTACTGGAGTGTTAGTAATGAGAGTGAGCCCGTATTGTTTTGTAGAAGAAGAAGGGCAACAAGGAGGGGGAGGGAGCCTGCGAGGGTATAAAAAAGGAAGTAGGTCCCTGCGTTGAGTCGTTCGGTTTGATTTCCTCAGCGTGTAATAATAATCAGGGTGGGGATGAGGGTAGCCTCGAACATGACATAAAATATAATAACTTCTGTTGCGCCAAAGGCGAGGATTAAAAAGAATTGAAGGGAGATAAGAAGTGTAATATACATGCGTTGGCGGTTGACTGGCTCTGAAGATGTGTGGTTTTGGCTGGCTAAAATTATTAAAGGTAGAAGTCAGCAGGTGAGAACTAGGAGAGGGGTAGAAAGGGTGTCGGTTGCTATATAGCTGTTGAGGCAGGATCAGCCTGTTTCAGAAAGGTTTTTTAACCAGGAAAGGCTGGCTAAGGCAATGATAAAGCTATGGGCCAGGGTGGTCGGTCAAAGTCATTTGGCAGGGGTAATCCAGGTTGTTGGGACGAGCATAAGAGTGGGGATTAAAATTTTTAGCATTGTAGGAGGTTTAGGCTTTGTAGGCGGTCTGTTCCGTGTGTTCGAGCAGTGGCAACTAGAAGGGCAAGTCCTGCGCTTGCTTCACACGCTGAAAAGGCGAGTAAAAGTATGGGGGAGGCTGAAAAGCTAGTGGAGTCTAGTTGGAGGGTTCAGAGGGAGAGAGCAACGAAAAGGGAGAGTATTATACCTTCTAGGCAGAGTAGAGCGGAGAGGAGGTGGTAGCGGTGAAAGGCTAAGCCTGCTAGTCCTAGCATAAATGTAGATGAGAAGGCGAAGTGAACGGGGGTCATGTAGGTGATTGTGGACTTTAACCACAAGTTTTTGAGCCGAAATCAAATGTTTTGATTAAACTAATTACCTATTCAGCTCATTCTAGGCCTCCTTGCATTCATTCATAGATTAGGCCTAAGGTAAGGAGGGCTAGAACTAGTGAGGCTCAGAGGAATGTTAGTACTGGCGTGTCTAATTGGTCGCCTCAGGGGAGGGGTAGGAGTAAGGCAATTTCTAGGTCAAACAGGAGGAAAAGAATAGCAACTAGAAAAAAGCGGAGAGAAAAGGGTAGGCGGGCTGACCCTAGGGGGTCAAATCCGCATTCGTAGGGTGAAAGCTTTTCATGGTCGGGGCTTATTTGGGGGAGCCAAAAGGAAACAATAGCCAGGATAACTGAAAGGAGAGTTGCGATTGCAATGACGGTGGTAATTAAGTTCATTATCTTTCCTTGGATTTTAACCAAGACCGGGTGATTGGAAGTCACTTATACTTTTTGATACTAGAAAGATTATGATCCTCATCAGTAAATTGAGACATAGAGGAAAAGTCAGACAACGTCTACAAAGTGTCAGTATCAGGCGGCTGCTTCGAAGCCAAAGTGGTGGTCTGATGTAAAGTGGTGGCGGACTTGGCGCATAAAGCAGACAGCTAGGAAGGTAGAGCCAATAATAACATGGAGACCGTGGAAGCCTGTTGCAACGAAGAAGGTAGAGCCATAAACCCCGTCTGCGATTGTAAAAGGGGCTTCGTAGTATTCTATGGCTTGAAGGCATGTAAAATAGCCCCCTAGAAGAATAGTTAGGGCTAAAGATTGAATTGCTTGTTTTCGTTTTCCTTCCATAATACTGTGATGAGCCCACGTGACTGTCACTCCAGAGGCGAGAAGAACGGCTGTGTTTAGAAGAGGGACTTCAAAGGGGTCTAAGGCAGTGATTCCTGTAGGGGGTCAGCACCCGCCTAGTTCAGGAGTAGGGGCAAGGCTGGAGTGGTAGAAGGCTCAAAAGAACCCTAGGAAGAAAAGTACTTCAGAGGTAATAAATAGGATCATTCCATATCGAAGGCCTTTTTGTACGGGAGGGGTGTGATGTCCTTGGAAGGTTCCTTCTCGTACGACGTCTCGTCATCACTGGGCTGTTGTAAGAGTGACAAGAATGAGCCCGAGTGTTATTAGGAGGGTGGAGTGGAAGTGGAATCAGATTGCTAAGCCTGAGGTTATTAGTAGGGCACCGATGGCGCCTGTGAGGGGTCAGGGGCTGGGGTCAACTATATGATAGGGATGTGCTTGATGGGCCATTAGACGTTTTCTTGTAGGTAGAGGCTTAGAAGAAGAACAAAGACATATGCTTGAATCATGGCTACTGCCACTTCTAGGAGTGTTAGGAGAAATAGAAGGATAGCTGTCAGGATTGCTACTGTAGGTATTAGGGGCAGAAGGACAAATGCGGCAGTAGCAATGAGCTGAATCAGTAGATGGCCCGCTGTTAGGTTAGCAGTGAGTCGAACACCTAAGGCTAGGGGACGAATGAAAAGGCTAATTGTTTCGATGATAATTAGTACTGGAATTAGAAGGGTTGGGGTTCCTTCTGGAAGAAGGTGACCGAGAGCGTGAGTGGGTTGATTTCGTATTCCAATAATTACTGTAGCGAGTCAAAGGGGGACTGCCAGGCCCATATTTAGGGAGAGCTGCGTGGTGGGTGTGAAAGTGTAGGGCAGGAGTCCTAGCATATTAAGGGAAATTAAGAAGACTATTAAAGAGGTGAACAGAGTGGCTCATTTATGTCCTCCTGGGTTAAGGGGTAGAAGAAGCTGTTGTGTAAAGCGGTTAATAAACCACCCCTGCAGAGTTAGGAGGCGGTTGTTAAGCCATCGTGCTGAGGGGGTTGGGTAAAGGATTCATGGGAGGGTAAGAGCGAGTGCAATTAGGGGGATACCTAAATAAACGGGAGATATAAACTGGTCGAAGAAGCTTATTGCCATGGTCAGTTTCAGGGTTCTGTTTTGGGTTTTTCTGTGCTTTGCGGGGTTGGCTCGTTTGGGAAGGTGTGGGCTATTACTTTTGGGGGGATGACAGTGAGGAAAATTAGTCAAGAGAAAGTCAAAATTGCGAATCAGGGCGCGGGGTTAAGCTGGGGCATGTCGCTGAGGGTGGGTGGTAGTCACCAATCTTTAGCTTAAAAGGCTAACGCTTATAAACCAGTTTAGCTTCTTAGCGAGGCGTCTTCAATTATTGAGGAGGTTCAGTTTTCAAAGTGCTCTAGGGGAACGGCTTCGACTACAATAGGTATGAAGCTATGGTTTGCCCCACAGATCTCAGAGCATTGGCCGTAATAAACTCCAGGGCGGTTTACGATAAAGGTTGTTTGGTTCAGTCGTCCAGGAACTGCGTCAACTTTTACACCGAGAGCAGGGACAGCTCATGAGTGAAGGACGTCTTCGGCAGAAATTAGGACTCGGATGGGGGAGTCTACTGGGATCACCATTCGATGGTCTGCTTCTAAGAGCCGGAATTGGCCGGGGATAAGGTCTTGTGTAGGGACTATATAGGAGTCAAACCCTAGGTCTTCATAATCCGTGTATTCATAGCTTCAGTATCATTGGTGGCCCATGGCTTTAATAGTAAGGTGAGGGTCATTAATTTCATCCATGAGATAAAGAATACGAAGGGAGGGGAGAGCAATGAGGATGAGGATAATAGCTGGAAGGATAGTTCAAATAATTTCAATTTCTTGGGAGTCTAAAATTAATTTGTCTGTAAATTTGGCAGTAACTATAGCTACAATAATGTAAAGTACTAGTGTGCTGATTAAGAAGACGATTATTAGGGCATGGTCGTGAAAATGTAAGAGTTCTTCTATAAGGGGTGAAGCTGCGTCTTGAAATCCAAGTTGAGAGGGATGTGCCATTAAAACACAAGACACGCGGGGGTCTAACCCGCAATTTTGCCTTGACAAGGCAGTGTAATAACTTTTTACTAGTGTCTTATAAAGAAAGTGACAGAGCGGTTATGTGGTTGGCTTGAAACCAATTGATGGGGGTTCAACTCCTCCCTTTCTCGTTAGTTTGAGCGAATTTGGACGAAGGCTGGCTCTTCGAATGTGTGGTATGGAGGTGGGCAGCCGTGAAGTCATTCTACGTTGGTTGCTGTAAGCTCCACTGAGAGTACTTCACGTTTTGCAGCGAATGCCTCTCAAATAATGAAAAGGAACATAATAACTGCAACAAGCGATACTAAAGACCCAATTGAGGAAACTGTATTTCACAGGGTGTAGGCATCAGGGTAGTCTGAGTACCGTCGAGGTATTCCGGCGAGCCCTAGGAAATGCTGTGGGAAGAAGGTTAGGTTTACCCCCGCGAACATAACACCAAAGTGGATTTTTGTTCAGGTATCATGAAGGGTATATCCTGTAAAGAGTGGGAATCAGTGAACAAAGCCGGCGACGATTGCGAAGACGGCTCCTATTGAAAGGACATAGTGGAAGTGGGCTACTACATAGTATGTGTCGTGAAGGACAATGTCTAGGGAGGAGTTCGCTAGAACGATCCCTGTTAGTCCCCCGACAGTGAATAGGAAAATAAACCCAAGAGCTCATAGCATAGGGGTCTCTCATTTGATGCTGCCTCCATGCAGAGTAGCAAGTCAGCTGAAAACTTTTACCCCCGTTGGGATGGCAATGATTATAGTGGCAGATGTAAAGTATGCACGTGTGTCAACATCTATTCCTACAGTAAACATGTGGTGGGCTCAAACGATAAAGCCTAGTAGGCCAATGGCCATCATGGCTCAAACCATTCCTATATATCCGAAAGGTTCTTTTTTACCGGCGTAGTAGGCAACGATATGTGAAATCATTCCGAACCCTGGAAGAATTAGAATGTAAACTTCCGGGTGCCCGAAGAATCAGAATAAATGTTGATAGAGAATGGGATCCCCACCTCCGGCTGGGTCAAAGAAGGCAGTGTTTAGATTTCGGTCAGTTAGGAGTATTGTAATGCCGGCAGCTAATACTGGAAGGGACAGAAGAAGGAGGACAGCTGTAATTAGAACAGCTCAGACAAACAGGGGAATTTGGTACATTGATACTGCGGGAGGTTTCATATTGATAATAGTGGTGATAAAATTGATCGCCCCAAGAATTGATGAGACCCCTGCTAGATGAAGGGAGAAGATGGTTAGGTCAACTGATGCTCCGGCGTGGGCAAGGTTGCCAGCTAGCGGGGGGTAAACTGTTCAACCAGTCCCGGCTCCGGCTTCAACTCCTGAAGAGGCCAGGAGTAGGAGGAAAGAAGGGGGTAGGAGCCAGAAGCTCATATTGTTTATTCGAGGGAATGCTATATCAGGGGCTCCGATCATTAGTGGGATTAGTCAGTTTCCAAAGCCTCCAATCATGATTGGCATTACTATAAAGAAAATTATTACGAAGGCGTGGGCCGTAACAATAACATTGTAGATTTGGTCATCCCCTAGAAGGGCGCCAGGTTGGCTTAGTTCTGCTCGAATTAGCAGGCTTAGGGCTGTGCCTACTATTCCGGCTCAAGCACCGAATACTAGATAAAGGGTGCCGATGTCTTTGTGATTGGTTGAGAAAAATCAGCGTGTGATTGCCACAGGTAGGATGGCTGAGTTTTAAGCGGTGGATTGTAGCCCCATAGACAGAGGTTTGAATCCTCTTCTTACCAAGCTCTGAGGTGTTTTAACATATAAGATTGCAAATCTTAAGATGCAGGCTAATTACCTGCCGGGGCTTTCCCCCGCCTTTTGCGTTTGTAATATAGGCGGGGGAAAGTAGATAGATGCTCGCTGGATTGAGCGCTTAGCTGTTAACTAAGATTTTGCAGGATCGAGGCCTGCCTGTCTAGTAAGGCTTTAGCTTAATTAAAGTGTCTGTTTTGCATGCAGGAGATGTGGGTTAGTATCCCGCAAGTCTTATCAGGGACTGGGAGATTTTCACTCCCGCTTAGAGCTTTGAAGGCTCTTGGTCTAGTGCTATCCTAAGTCCCTAAAGGGTGAGTAGTGCTGTGATAGCAGGGGTGAGGGGAAGGAGGAGGATTGTAGCGGAGGTTGAGACTGCCAATGGGAGGTTAAGTTGAGGGGTGTGGAAGCGTCATGGTGCTGTACCTGCAAGGTTATTTGGGAATATTGTTAGGGTTATTGCGTATGAGAGTCGGAGGTAAAAGTAAAGGCTTAGTAGGGCGGTCAGTGCGGCTAGGGTGGCCAGGAGGGGGAGGTCTTGTTTTGTTAGTTCTTGAAGGATGAGTCATTTTGGTATGAAGCCGGTAAGTGGAGGGAGGCCTCCAAGGGAGAGGAGGATTAGGGGTGCTAGAGAAGTAACGATTGGTGTTTTGGTTCAGGAGATTGCTAAGGAGTTGACATTTGTTGCTTTGTTAATTTTGAAGACAAGGAATGTTGAGAAGGTTATTACGAAATAAGTTAGGAGAGTTAAAAGGGTGAGGGAGGGGGAGAATTGGATGATGAGGATTATCCATCCTAGATGGGCGATGGAAGAGTATGCTAGGATTTTTCGTAATTGTGTTTGGTTAAGTCCTCCCCAGCCCCCAATTAGGGTGGAGGTGAGGCCAAGGATAATTAGTAGGGTGGAGTTATTAGGTTGAAGTTGGAGGAATAGAGCGAAGGGGGCAAGTTTTTGTCATGTAGACAGGATCAGGCCTGTAGTAAGGTCCAGTCCTTGGAGGACTTCTGGGAGTCAGGAGTGTATGGGTGCTAGTCCAATTTTAAGGGCTAAGGCGAGGGTAATTATTGTGGTGGGTAGTGGGTGGGTTATTTGTAAGATATCTCATTGGCCGGTTAGTCAGGCATTGGTGGTGCTAGCAAACAAGAGGACTGCGGCAGCTGTAGCTTGGGTTAGGAAGTATTTTGTGGTGGCCTCAACTGCTCGGGGGTGGTGGTGTTGGGCTATAATAGGGATGATGGCCAGGGTATTGATTTCTAGGCCCATTCAGGCAAGAAGTCAGTGCGAGCTTGCAAATGTAATTGTGGTCCCTAGGCCTAAACCAAATAAGAGGACAGCTAGAATGTAAGGGTTCATTAGCAGAGGAAGGATTTTAACCTACATGTTTGGGGTATGGGCCCAAGAGCTTGATTTAGCTGACCCTGCTAGGAAGTGGTGTAGTGGAAGCACTAAGAGTTTTGATCTCTTCAGGTAGGGTTCAAATCCCTTCTTTCTAAGGAGTTGGGGGGACTTTAACCCCCATAATTCACTCTATCAAAGTGGCCCTTTGCTTCAGGCACAGCTCCTGGGGCTAAAGTTGTGGTGGAAGTCCTGCAAACGCAATGGGGAGTGCAAGATGTCAGATAACAAGTGCAAGTGTTAGAGGTAGGAAGTTTTTTCAGATGAGGTGCATAAGTTGGTCGTATCGGAATCGGGGGTAGGATGCTCGAACTCAGAGGAAGACAATTGATAGAAGGGCTGCTTTGGTCATTAAGTTTATGGCTGTAAGCTCGGGGAGGGTGGGGATGTGAGAAGCTCCTAGAAATAGTGTGGCTGAGAGCGTATTTATAAGAAGAATATTAGCATATTCGGCTAGGAAGAAGAGGGCGAAGGGGCCTCCTGCGTATTCTACGTTAAACCCGGAGACAAGCTCGGATTCTCCTTCGGTTAGGTCAAAGGGGGCTCGGTTAGTTTCTGCCAGGGTGGAGATGTACCATATAGCAGCGAGGGGCCATGCGGGTAAGACGAGTCAGATGCCTTCTTGTGCGGTATTGAAGGTTTGAAGGGTAAAGCCCCCTGTAAAGATGATGATGTTTAGGAGAATGAGGCCCAGGCTTACCTCGTAAGAAATAGTTTGGGCTACAGCACGGAGTGCCCCTACTAGGGCATATTTTGAATTTGAGGCTCAGCCTGAGCCTAAAATTGAATATACGGCAAGACTTGAGAGGGCTAGAATAAACAGGATACCAAGATTTAGGTCGGCTACGGGGTAGGGGAGGGGTATTGGGGCCCAGAGGGTTAGGGCTAAAGTTAGTGCAAGTATGGGGGCTAAAAGGAAGAGGACGGGGGAAGAGGTGGATGGTCGAACTGGTTCTTTAATAAATAGCTTTACTCCGTCAGCAATGGGTTGGAGGAGCCCATAGGGCCCTACTACGTTGGGGCCTTTACGTAGTTGCATGTAACCTAGGACTTTTCGTTCGATTAAGGTGAGAAATGCAACGGCTAGAAGGACAGGGACAATGAAGGCCAGGGGGTTAAGTAGGTGGGTAATTAGTGCTGTAATCATAGTTAGGGAGAGGATTTGAACCTCTGTTTAAAGGGCTTAGGCCTTTTGCAATTGCCGGGCTCTGCCACTCTAACATGCCTTTCTCTTAGGCAGGGGAGTGCACCCTTTTGCCTAGTTTAGATGGTTTCATTAGGTAAGGGGGAGGCGTGCCTGAGGTATAGGCCTCTTCTTTTCGGTCCTTTCGTACTAGAAAAGATTGCTTCATAGATAGAAACTGACCTGGATTACTCCGGTCTGAACTCAGATCACGTAGGACTTTAATCGTTGAACAAACGAACCCTTAATAGCGGCTGCACCATTAGGATGTCCTGATCCAACATCGAGGTCGTAAACCCCCTTGTCGATATGGGCTCTAAAAGGGGATTGCGCTGTTATCCCTAGGGTAACTTGGTCCGTTGATCGGCTAGAGCCGGATCATATAGGGTCAGAGATTCTGTTAGTTAGAGTTGTAACTCTTGCTTGTGGGAGGAGGGGAAAAAATATTGGGTTGTCCTCCTATTCCGCATGGGGGTTTTGTGCTACCCCATGGTCGCCCCAACCGAAGACATTAGGACAGGAGGCCATTAAGTTCGGGCTGTTATGTACAGGGTGCTTAACATGGTCTGTCTTGTGTCTAAAGCTCCATAGGGTCTTCTCGTCTTATGTTCATATCCCCGCTTCTGCACGGGGAGATCAATTTCATTGACTGGAAAGAGGAGACAGTTAAGCCCTCGTTATGCCATTCATACAGGTCTTCATTTAAAAGACAAGTGATTACGCTACCTTTGCACGGTCAAAATACCGCGGCCGTTGAACCATATTGTCACTGGGCAGGCGGGACCTCTTATTCTTTGGTTTTGCAAGAGGCGATGTTTTTGGTAAACAGGCGAGGCTTGTGAATTTGTTTGCCGAGTTCCTTCTCTTTCTTTTAGTCTTTCCCGGTGGGCACACCAGTGTAGGGTTAACGGTGATTTTAGGACGATTTTCTAGTATAGTTTGTGCGTTTGTCCAGTTCCCTCTTTGTTTGGGGCCGTTATTGTTCGGTGGGTGGTCCGTTCCGATTTACACATGTGCTGGGAGAGAGGGCGGGCTCTCTTATTACTCATTCTAGCAGGGTCGCCCCCATGGATGCATGGGGAGGTCCGGTAATATCAGGGGATTAAGATTTAAATATCAGAATAGGGGGAGGTTAAGGAACGTTTGAGCTTTAACGCTTTCTACTAGGATGGCTGCTTTTAGGCCCACCAAAACGTTTCGCCTTAAAAATTATGATCTTTATCCTCCTATAAAAGTTGTGTCTTTATTCAAAGGGGCTGTACCCCCTTTGACTAACTCTTATAGTTTCTTTTTATCGGTAGGTGATTAATATTAGTATGAAGGGAGAAGCTATAAGGCTGAACTTCTATCCAGGTCCCGGACAACCAGCTATAACTGGGTTCGATAGGTCTGTCACCCCTACTCGAAGCTCTTCCCACTCTTTTGCCACAGAGACGGGTTTGCCCTATAATTAGGCTGTCTTGGAGTAGCTCACGCAGTTTCGGGGTTTCAAACTATAGCTCTCTTTGCTTGAAGGTGCTGGCTAAATCATGATGCAAAAGGTACGAGGAGGAATCTCTGCTTTTTTTGGCTTTACTGGTTTATTTCATTTCTCTTTCAGCTTTCCCTTGCGGTACTTATTCTATTGCGCCCTTTGGTCCTTTTCTGTCGCCCATACTAGGGAGGGAAAATGTTTTGTTTGAGTAAGTCTAGTGTTTTTGGGTTTATTTATATTTGTTTGTTGGGTTTGATTGATGGGGCTAGCTAATAGGCATCAGGGCGATCCGACTTGCACGGATAACTTCTCAGTGTAAGGGAGATGCTTTTCTACTTTAGCTACGCTCTGGTTTGACCAAGCGCACCTTCCGGTACGCTTACCATGTTACGACTTTCCTCTCCTTCGCGTTTGTTTAGGTTTAAAGAAAATTTAGGTCCAGGTGCTTGGGGAGGGTGACGGGCGGTGTGTGCGCGCTTAAGAGCCGGTTTCAGCAGAACACTCTGTTTCCTGCTTACTGCTAAATCCTCCTTCAGCTGCATATTTCAATGCATCATTCGTGTTCGCTGATGACAGCGAATGTAGCCCATTTCTTCCCCTCTCATGCACTACACCTCGACCTGACGTTTTGGGCTATGCCAATTGTGCTTACTATTAGACCTTCACAGGGTAAGCTGGCGACGGTGGTATATAGGCGGGATAAAACCAGGGAGGGTGAGGTTTAACGGGGGTTATCGGTTCTAGAACAGGCTCCTCTAGGTGGATGTTAAGCACCGCCAAGTCCTTTGGGTTTTAAACTAGTGTTCGTAATTCCCGGGCGGATGTTTGATGTGGTAAACGATCAATGTTTAGGGCTAAGCATAGTGGGGTATCTAATCCCAGTTTGTTTCTTAGCTTTCGTGGGTTCAGGTAATGTAAAGCCACCTTCGTAGTTGGGGTTCATGCCCTCGGAAGCGTATAACAGCTGTGAGGGTGTTCCGCTTTAGTTAGGTATTTTCCTTAACCACTCTTTACGCCGTTGTCTGTCAACTTGAGCCTCTCGTATAACCGCGGTGGCTGGCACGAGTTTTACCGGCTCTCTTAACTTTAACTAAGTCAAGTTTTCACTTATGGCTTAATATTTATCACTGCTGGATTCCCTTGGGGGTGTGGCTAAGCAAGGTGTCGTGGGCTAGCGGTTGTTGTGTGCCTGATACCAGCTCCTTGTGCTCAAGAAGGGCACTAAGGGCATCCTCACAGGGGGGCGGATACTTGCATGTGTAAATCTAGCTAGAGCTGACAGTAAAGTCAGGACCAAACCTTTGTGCTTGCGGGGCTTTCTAGGGCCCATCTTAACATCTTCAGTGTTACGCTTTAGTTGAGCTACGCTAGC